AGTAAATGAGTTATATTGAGTTCTATTCTATTAGAATAGAAATATGTTAGAATAGAAATATTTTTAATATTAAACAATGTTAAATTACATTTAACATTGTTTAATGTATATATATATATGATATGTTATCATATGTGTTTTTTTATTCCTTACTTGACAACAGTAAGAAATTAAGTAATAAACTGAGAAAAAGAAAAATCAATAAAAAAAAAAAGAAGAATAAAAAAGAAATATTAAATTAAATTATAATAAATGGCACTTCGATCATAGGAATGATAATGGAAATTTCTCTTGTTGTTGTTGCTTCAATAACAAGTATTTTTGATTGATATAAATTCCAAATTAAATCGTTTGATCTATGAAGAATTCATTGGAATAAAAGAAGAAATGTCCCGGCCAGTACTTAAGCAGATCAGGCCGGGAGAATAAACCTTTCGTATAAAATCAAAGAACTAAGATATTCTTTCTATTGAGGAGATCCATTTTGAGTCATTATCTATATTGAATTCCTGATCAATTGCTTTTTTCTATCTTTTTCTTATTTTTCTTATACATATTTTATACATATTTTCTTATACATAATATATTTATACTAAATATTTATATATAGTATAAATATTTTATACATATTTTCTTATACATAATATATTTATACTATATATAAATATTTAGTATAAATATATACCTTTCTTTTTATTTTATTTAAATTATTTAAATATTAAATACTTTGTTTAAGTTTAAATAAGTTTAAATTTAAATAACTATTTAAATAATTTCTATTATTTGTTAGAATATTTCAGAATATTTCTAATTTCTATTTTAATAATAGAATTATATAATAAAATAAATAATAATAAAGTTAAATAAGATTAAATAAATAAAAATAAATAAAATGAAAAAAGAAAATAAATAAAAGAAGGTAGATTTTTATCAATCTTTATTTCACGTGTTACATCACATAACAAATTTTAAATTTGGAATTAGGAGAGATGGCTGAGTGGACTAAAGCGGCGGATTGCTAATCCGTTGTACGAATTATTTGTACCGAGGGTTCGAATCCCTCTCTTTCCGCTTTCTCTGATCGCTTGGGATTTTCAAATTCGAAAAGATTCTCATCCCTTGATTTTATCATAGTTAAATGTATGAAACAAATAAGATTATTAAGAATTAATTTAGAAAAAAGCAAAAAAACTAGAAATTTTTTATTCCTCACGTCCAGGATTGCGTCCTGGATCATTAGATAAGAATCCAAAGATAAAAAGGGAAACAAAGAATATCACTACTGTGTAAACAAAGAGTTTGAGAGTAAGCATTACACAATCTCCAAGATCCTTTTTTTTTTGAAAAAGGGGAATAGATTACCTATTTTTTACCACATATACCATTTTATTTGTTTTGACACCCCAAAAAATGAAAAAAAAAAATGACTTTTCAAGAAAAGACTTCATTTTATTTTAACGAATTTATTTGTAATAAGATTTTTATTCATTCGTTACCCGAAATTTCTTGTCATATCAATAATTAGGTATTGTGGAGTACCTAATAGTCCATACTCACTGGAAGGTCAGAACGGGTAAAAGGCTGATCCAAATTCATCGCTGTGGTTATTCATTCAATATACAAGAATTTCGATTTTTGAATCGAGGGTTCGTAATGTAAGACTTATCTGATCTTATCAATTTTGAGAATTTTTTTATCGAATGCATCATCAATTTAGCAGAGTATTAAAGATTTCATCGAAAACTTACAGCGGCTTGCCAAACAAAGGCTAAGAGAAAAAAGAGTACAGGTATGACAGGCATAACATCTACGATTGGATTGAAAATGGCATAAGCTTCGGGCAATTTGGCGAATAAAAAACTACTCGAATAAAGGACAGAATTAAGACAGATACCGATTAAACTAAAGATATTAAGCATAACAAGCATTTCGTTCTTGTGGATTAGAAAATTTTGAGTTATTTTTATATTATAAGGGAAAAATGAAAAAGGCAGATCAAGAAATCCTTCTTTTTCTTCGGTTCGGACTCTCCCAAATAAAAAATCCCTCCCCTCATTATCATTCTAAAATGAGAATATAAGGAATTCGGCTTTCATACAATATTTTAATTGAATTTTATGTAATGATCAATGAATTTTTTTGATTCTATATCTACATGTCTTGAATCCTAGCAACAAAATATCCCATATGGTTTTATGTATTTGGGTTGGGATTGACGAATAACCAATACCAATATTACTGTTGATTAGTATCGAATAGAAATCAAAATGGGGCGTGGCCAAGCGGTAAGGCTGCGGGTTTTGGTCCCGTTATTCGGAGGTTCGAATCCTTCCGTCCCAGATCGTTTTTCATGAAACGAGAGATGGGATCACACTGCATTCCACATGAAACAAGAATTTGTTAAAGGGAAAAATTTTTTCTTATTAATTTTCAGAATGGTTCTAAGAATCATATCTGAGAATTCGTTTGGTTTCTCACAAACGGAATCAAGTGTCAAATGTGAGTAAAATTGAATATCTTTATTTTCATTCAAAAAAGAGATTTTTGGCCTATTATATCATAAACATTCAGGATATGCTCGTACTACTCATATTCATTTCATATTCATTTTGAAGTTAGTTTCTTAGAGAAACTTTATGTCCCATATCTAATACCTATGAAATGGGAATTATCACATGATGCATTCTGAATCACAATGTGAGAGAAAGACCTCTCTATTCCCTTTCCCCAAACCTAAAGTCAAGTCAATAAAAAGAAAATAAATGATATCCCATCCAATTCCACATAGAATGTGAGTGGGGAGTTTTGAATTTCATCACAGGTCTTAAAACTTCTAATTAAAGTTGGGTTGGCGCGGTAAAAGAAAAAAAAATAGGAAAAACAGATTGATCTGGACCTTATTTTTTTGTATCTTAGATATTATCTGGTTCAAATGAACCATTGTAAATCAATGTAATGTAGTGATTGGGGAGAAATTCGTATATTCCATGTACTTGACTTTAGAATTGATCGAAAATTCTTGAATTTGAAGTAAAACAAAATCTGTATAAAAAACAAGGCCTATGCCTATATGATATATATTATGTATTTTTATTGTATTGTTGTATTTCAGTAACAAGGGCTTTTCGGTTAAGTGAAAAGGATCTGTGATTTATAAAATATCTATAATTAGAATTACCCCGGTTAAGGTAAGAACTCTTAGTTGTATATGATGGATCCGAAAAGATCATACTTCTCTGATTCTTGATTCAGATTTTCTATTTCAGATGAAAGAAAGAATAACAATAACGTAAGGAACTTAATTTTACCTTACACGAGATCTTTTTTTTTTTTTACTTCATTTTTTTTTTCTTGATTGGTACTGGAAGAAGTATTAGAAATCTATATTATCAAAATTTCGACTTTTTCGGGTCATTGGAATAGCTTATTTGGTTACTAATTGATTTGATTTCGGGATTGTAAATAATTAGTATTCTACTATAGAAACAGAAACCTCTTTTGGAGGTTTATAGTTTATTTGTTCGAGAAAACTGGATCCTTCATGATTGATCGTCTCGAACAATCTGTTGAAGATGTAAATAATAAAATAAGTCTTAAGCAAACTCGTTTATTCGTCTTATTTATATTTATAAATAAATATTTTCATTCATATGATATAATATGGGGTTAAATTAAAAAAATTCGATCCTTGCTGACCCTTATCCGGATAAATACTTATTTATCCGTAGATAGAAAGTATGGACTATTATATACCGGTTGAACCAATGACTATTCATGATTTTATATTGAATCAATTCCATACCGCTTTGAAATTGCAATTAGAGGAATGTTATGGTAAAACTTCGTTTGAAACGATGTGGTAGAAAGCAACGTGCGACTTGAAGGACATGATCGGCTGTGGATTTTTACATCTGCCATCTTCTATAGTAATGAAGATGCTCTTGGCTCGACATAGTTTGTTCTGTTCTGCCCGGAACCCTATTTGGGTTATAAGTAAATAGTACATGATGAAGCTCGAGAAGAAAGGATTGATTCATTTTTCAAGGGAAAGAATCTAGGGTTAGTGAAAATCAATAAGTTAGACCAACTTTGTAAGTATATCCTCACTATATATAAATTCTAAATCGAAAGGTTCAAATTCAGAACAAGTTTGAAAAGTCAAATTTTTCGAAATTGGTAAAACTATTTCGATGAAAAGTGTATCACAAGGGAATCAATCGTTCGTATTCTATTTATATAGAAAGAAATAACAAAAAAAGGTATGTTGCTGCCATTTTGAAAGGAATAAGGATCCCCGAGGTAATGTCTAAACCCAATGATTTCACAAAGCAAAGATAAAGGATTCCGAAACAAGGAAACACTATTTTCAATTGTCTCAACAATTGGATCAGATTGAGGAATAAAAATAGATTCGAAATGAGACAAACAAAAGAGTTTAGAGACGGCTCAATAAATGTCTAAGGATTTTCTTGTCAGAATTACCCAACTTGAGTTATGAGTATGAATGAGATTTCTTCCCTTTTCTGTAAGGAAGAAGAAAAAAGTACTCAATTCAAATCATAGTAAAATTCATGATTTTATGGATCCATTTGCTATTATATACAGAAATTAGAATCATTTTTCTCGAGCCGTATGAGGAAAAAACCTCCTATACGTTTCTAGGGGGGGCATTGTTTATTTACATCTATCCCAATGAGCCATCTATCGAATCGTTGCAATTGATGTTCGATCCCGAAGAGAAGGAAGAGATCTTCGAAAAGTAGGTTTTTACGATCCGATAAAGAATCAAACTTATTTAAACGTTCCTGCTATTCTATATTTCCTTGAAAAAGGTGCTCAACCCACAGGAACTGTTTATGATATTTTAAGGAAGGCAGAATTCTTTAAAGAAAGAACTTCGAGTTAATTAAAGGAAAAAACAAAATAGTTAAATAAATAAAATAAAGTAGGGAAGGGTAACTAGTATCTATCCTGTAACTAGTATCTATCCTTGTGTAATT